GTAATATGATCTAAACTCTAAATGAATATATATGTCGATTTATATTAAATATTAAGTAATTTGTAGATTGTATAAAAAGAGACTCATAAAAATGAATCATGTGCCAGGAACCAGATTTGAACTGGTGACACGAGGATTTTCAGTCCTCTGCTCTACCAGCTGAGCTATCCCGACCATTCCCATTCCCGATACCGCATCCTCATTTTACTAGATAACTTAGGTCTATGTCAATTCAAAGGGTATTACAAAGTCTTATCCAGGTGCTATAATTTATTGGATCTTCAAAAAAGGAAGACTTTGTCAGCTTCAGTATGAATAATGATATCGACCATGACTCGTTCAAATGGGGAGTCTTTGGTCAAAGACGGTCATTTGTACATGTATCATATATCACAAGACTTGTCATAAGAGACAAATCTTTCTCTCGGATCCGTTTGTAAAAGAGTAGGGTGAATAAGAAAGATAACGAATTTGAACTACTAACGAAAAAAAAGATAAGATAAATAGTTAATAGTTAAGGAGTCAAATGGGCTTTTTGGGGATAGAGGGACTTGAACCCTCACGATTTTTAAAGTCAACGGATTTTCCTCTTACTATAAATTTCATTGTTGCCGGTATTGACATGTAGAATGGGACTCTATCTTTATTCTCGTCCGATTAATTAGTTCTGCAAAAGAACTATCAGACTGTGTGGTGAATGCTTTGATCAATGAATATTCGATTCTTTCTTCAATATGGAATCGATTCACAACAATTTTTCCCTTTTTCATAGAAAAATACAGATTAAGGTCGTCATTAATCATTTGATAGAGTATTTCAGTACGTATACGTATGTATATACGCATATCCTTCATCTTTTCGGAAGTTTCAATGGAAGGATTACAAGGATTACTCTACCAATGCAACACAGTCAATTCCATTTGTTAGAACAGCTTCCATTGAGTCTCTGCACCTATCCTTTTTTCACCTTCTGGGCCTTTGTTTGTTTTTGGAAAATAGGATTTGGCTCAGGATTGCCCATTTTTATTAATTCCGGGGTTTCTCTGAATTTGAAAGTTCTCACTTAGTAGGTTTCCATACCAAGGCTCAATCCAATTAAGTCCGCAGCGTCTACCAATTTCGCCATATCCCCTTTTTGTTTTGAGATTAGGATCTCATTTTTATTCAGATGTCGTTCTCTTTTTTATTTCATTTCTGCTGGAACCGTTGAATTCATTAAATACTGATTCCTATCTCGAAAAAGTTTTTCTCCTCTTTGATTTCTTGGCTATCTTCTTTCATCTTCTTTTTCTCCTCTTTGATTTCTTGGCTATCTTCTTTCATCTTCTATAGGAAACCCGCACCCACATTTGGTCCAATCAGAAACGATTCTATCATTTCTGTATCTGCAATTCAATATAGATGGAGATATACCACGTATATATGTCTCTCTTCTGCTCGTTTTTCCCATGCAATTTGGAATACTTGAACGGTCGATTCTTTTTTTCGTCTGAGCTTCCATCTTTACGAATCAAAGCGCAATAATTTCTAATTATTTAAAACAAATCATTCCATTTAGAAATAAAAAAGATATATATGATGATATAAAATAAAATATATAAATGTAATAAAAAGACTTTCAAATATCATTTGAAAGCAAAAACGAAAATGATTTAATCTAAAAATAGATCGAATCAATTTTAATATTAAATGCTATACTATAGAATTGTACTATATAATAGTGATGTGAGAAAAAAACTAAAATTATATATCGATATATTAATCGTTATATTCTATGGTCTATGGTAAGTATGAGTATTGAATATTTCCTTTCAATTATATATTCTATTTTTTCGATAGTCATATTCATTATGACTAGCTAATAGGAATCGCCAAGAATGCAAATATAAGTATATTATATTAATAAAAATTAATAGCTAACAATAGTTTATTGAATCCCTATGCAGGTATAATTTATCTTATGTGAGCCTGCTTAGCTCAGAGGTTAGAGCATCGCATTTGTAATGCGATGGTCATCGGTTCGATTCCGATAGCCGGCTTTTCTCTATTTATTTTCTTCGAGTTTTTACATGATTGAGAATGCCCTTTTGAAATCCGAAATCAAATAATATTGAAAAATATATATATATATTTTTTTTTATCTTATAGGAACTTACAACTATGTCATGAAAAGAATCCCTTTTATCTATTTTTTATCTATATAGAATCTTTATATAGAATATATATAGAATAGAAAGGTCTGGATATTTATTCATCTAATTATTCTTTAGAGTACAAGTACACTACTTCCGTAAACTTCGCTTCATTTATCATTTAGTTCAGTTTTAGTTTAGGTTTATTCTGTAAAATGAAATTTCATCAATAAGAATTCAATATAAATAAGAATAAGGAGTCTTTATGTCGCGTTACCGGGGACCTCGTTTCAAAAAAATACGCCGCCTGGGAGCTTTACCGGGACTAACTAATAAAAGGCCTAGAGCCGGAAGTGATCTTAGAAACC